TACCAAACGTCTAGCATTCCCTCACGCTTGGCGCCAATGAGGCTTTTATTTGAGAGAAAAAAGAAGACTATGCCTTCGCCATATGAAATATGAATATTAAGTAATAATAGCATGGCACTTTGAATTCGATATAAGGAATTTTGTTTTCAAAACATTAGATTATGTATCGAGAGAGTAATATGAGAAAAAGGTATTTCCTATTTTATTATCGGAAGTCCAGTTCAGCGTCACAAACTTTTTTTCACACCAGGGGTCTCTTAACAATATTTATAGAGCGAAAAAAAAAAAGATTCTTTTTTCCTTAGTTTAGTTGATCAAATAAAAAAGCAACTTTGGGATTGCTGAATGACAGACAAATCACAGACAAAAAAATATAATAAATATATAAAGCAACGGAGCCATCATAGTATTTTTGAATTCCTCCGAAAGGAAGGGTGGTAAGTTGATCATTTACCGACCGGGGTCTGATCGATCCTATTTTTTTATTTCTTTGATGAATGGTAAGGGTCAATTTTATTGTAAAGCCGTATGCAATGCATAATGCCCGTACGGTTGTTCGATTCTATCTTTTTTTCTTGTTATTCTTTTATGTTTCTTTTATCTTCCCCTCATCATGCGAAATAGAGAAACCTTTTATTATCTTATATCATCAGGGTAATGATCCATCAACCTGCTGGTTCTTTTTCTGAAGTAGCAACGGGAGAATTCATCCTGGAAGTGGGAGAACTGCTGAAACTGCGTGAAACCCTGACAAGGGTTTATGTACAAAGAACGGGCAAACCCATATGGGTTGTATCCGAAGACATGGAAAGAGATATTTTTATGTCAGCAACAGAGGCCCAAGCTTATGGGATTGTTGATCTTGTAGCGGTTGAATGACAATATCGCGTCAATTCGTGATTTGAAGTTAACCCTGCCGAGTTTAATATTCTATGACTTTTATTTACTCTTCTATTGAATCTATTGAATAAACGTAATTCAAAATCATGCGGTTAGGATCGATCTAAACCAGCCCATTATGTATATGATTCAACATGCCAACGATTAAACAACTTATTAGAAATACAAGACAGCCAATTAGAAATGTCACAAAATCCCCCGCGCTTCGGGGATGCCCTCAGCGTCGAGGAACATGTACTAGGGTGTATGTGCGACTCGTTCAGATCATGAACTAGAACAAAGGAAAGAGAACAATGTTCAAATATCAATGATCAAATAGGATAGAAGGGAAAAACGAACTACATTTCCTATCTAAAAATAAGAAAATGAATCAGATCCCTTTTATTGTGTATGAAATTTATGGTTTCTATTGGTGTAAATCCACTCACCTCAATTCAAGATGAGAAGCAATTCTCCATTGGTAGCAAATGGCTATCCATTAAGCGGAGGAAATCTTAGTTAACATAGACGCCTCTTGTAAGAACGGACTAACAGGGTCAGCTACCCAGCCAACCTTCATAATTAAATACCGTTACTGTATAGGTAGAGCTCGTTGTGAAAGACCTATTACTGAATAATTCATGGGTAGAGCCGAAGAATGTGAACTATACAAGTTAGCAATAACATTGATTAAATGAAGTAAAGGCTCCGGTGTATAGAGAAGACCTCACCGTTTAAGAAGTAACCATAGAAACGATGGAATCCACTATTTCTTTATCAGTGCTATTTTTTTAATACCTAGTATATATAGTACAATTTCGTATTTCGAGGTGAAATGCCTAGAAAAAATAAAAAATAGTGGTTGGGAAGGTTATAGTAGCCAAAGCCATTGGAATTTTTAGTTTATACATTGGAAAAATCCGTTTTGTTATTAATATACTAGGAAAGGGGCAAAAGAATAACTAAAAGAAAGGAAATCTATTAGTTATTCGTTAAAGTTTCATTTATTCAATGACCAGAATTAGACGGGGATATATCGCTCGGAGACGTAGAACAAAAATTCGTTTATTTGCATCAAGCTTTCGGGGGGCTCATTCAAGACTTACTCGAACTATTACTCAACAAAAAATAAGAGCTTTGGTTTCGGCTCATCGGGATAGGGATAAGCAAAAAATTAATTTTCGTCGTTTGTGGATCACTCGAATAAATGCAGCAATTCGTGAAAGGGGGGTATGCTATAGTTATAGTAGATTAATAAATGATCTGTACAAGAGACAGTTGCTTCTTAATCGTAAAATACTTGCACAAATAGCTATATCAAATAGGAATTGTCTTTATATGATTTCCAATGAGATCATAAAAGAAGTAAGTTGAAAGGAATCCACCGCTTAAAGGGAGTTGCCCGGAGAATGAACTCCGGGAGGGTCGAATAAAAATAAAATAAAAATGAATAGAATATGATAAAATATATATGAGAAAGTAGTAAAAATAAATATGAATCAACACGTTCAAAAAAAAATTATTCTTCCCAAATTCTTTTTTTTTCTTACGACACGAGAATTCAATCCAGATTCTTGGATTTTTCCAACAAAATATCAATCCGCATTTGAGCTCGGATGGGGATTTGAATTCAAGTGAAGAAAGAGTAAACCTATCTTTTTCTGGCTCTAAGACTAGGAGTTCTAGTGGTCGACTCGGTTCTTTCAAATTGTTTCTCATTATTAAGAAAAGGTAACAAAGATAAAATACGAGCTTGCTTTATAGCAATAGTAATTAATCGTTGTTGTTTCAAGGTCAATCTATTCACTCGTCTAGATAATATTTTTCCCTGTTCACTAATAAATCGACTAATTAAACTCATGTTTTTATAATCAATTCGATCCCCCGATTGGATCGGGGGCAAACGCCTACGAAAAGATCGCTTGGATTTAAGAAAAGTTCGCTTGGATTTATCCATGGTTTGGTTAGTTTATTTCTTATCCCTAAAATCCTATTTCAGGCGTATCGCTAATTAGAATAAATAAATAGGATTTGGTTTGTTTATAATTATCTTTAACTATGTTAAATATTATGTTAATATATATATATAATGTCATTTTTTCCCTTTCTTTGTAAGCTAAGGGCCCGAAGGTGCTCGGTTCGATCTATTTCTTTATCTCCCCGTGAATCGTATGCTTGTAACAATATGGACAGAATTTTAGCAACTCCAATCGATTAGGCGTATTGTGCCGGTTCTTTTGAGTAATATATCTGGAAATGCCCGTTGATTCCTTATTAACACCGTTTCGAACACAAGCGGTACATTCCAAAAGAACCGGTATTCGCACATCTTTACCCTTGGCCATGAACCTCCTTTGGATTTTTCATTTACTCAACTCTTCCTCTTTCAATCCGAAACTAAAAAGAAAAAAGGAAGGAAAAAACAAAATAGAATTTGTAACTTGCTATCCTCTTATGCAAGATTTCACTACAATCAATATCAATCAATATAGGAAATAAGATAAAAAGATTTCTAAACTATATTTCAAATCACAGTACAGTATTTCATATAAGTATCTTGTATAATACTCTTTCCCTAGAACCACAGTTTGTATTCGACTTCCATAGAAATTTCATATTAATTTAATTCCAAGCGGAACCCGAGTCTAGCAGCTGTTGAATGCACTTTTATTCTTTCTCTTTCCTCCCTTATTCTAAAAAGGGAAAAAAGAGAAAAAGGGCGCTGCTATTTAATTGTATCTCTAATCTTCTTTATTCCTTCCCACGCCAATAACTAGAATGAAAAAAAAGGGAACGTCAACGCATCCGGGAAAAAACGATTAATCTCTATCAATAAACCTGCCAAAGAACCGAACCATAGAGTACTTAGTACCGGTGCCACGGAAAGATATGTTTTTAGATCTCGCATTGAAAAATCTCCTTCATTTTATTGTAATACATAAGACATATTGAAATGTACAATCATCCAGTAAATAAGATTAACTTTTTGTTAAATACAGAAAAAAACGTCTTTTTTTCCCAATATTCCCCCAAAAGACTCATTTATTTTTCCTAGGGGTTCCATTCCATATTTCATATAGATAGAAGTATTTTACTATTATTATATGTTAAATGAGACCAAAAAGACGAAATGGACATAAAAATTCTAGATTTTAATAGAGGAGATAACGATGTGGAAAACAAGACAGGAATTCTCTACAATGACACTGTAGACCAATGGAAGGGATGTAGCGCAGCTTGGTAGCGCGTTTGTTTTGGGTACAAAATGTCACGGGTTCAAATCCTGTCATCCCTACTTATTACTGCTCCTTTGAGCAGTAACGAGGGATTTTTTGAGATCAATTTGCGTTGGACATATCATATAGAACTTACATCTTCCATTCTTACGATATTGTATAGTGTATGCATACAAGATGTATTGGGGCCAATCCTTTTCTTTACAGTCTTATCTTATCTTTTATGATAAGAAAGCGCTCTTAGTTCAGTTCGGTAGAACGTGGGTCTCCAAAACCCGATGTCGTAGGTTCAAATCCTACAGAGCGTGATTCGGATCTTCTTCGATCAAATTCGACTGAAACACTAACTGGAACAGCAATCTTAATTTGACCTCCTGGATATTAAATAAAGGAGGAGGTCAATCAAAAAAAGATATGTTAATTAATCAAAGGTCCAACTGATCGCCGCGCCTGTATTGTAAATATGCAGTTACAAATAATCCAGCCAAAGTAATAGGAATTAGACCTAACACGATTCCAAATAGAAAAACTTCAATCATTTCAATTTGTTTGAAAGGAGAAAAAAGAGGTAATATCTATACCTAAATATTAATCCGAATTACAATGAATCTCAATGACCAAGAATTGACAATTGACACGGTAAGTAAATAGAAATACGCGGAAGTTCCCGGAAAGGAATTGTGCAATTAATTTCAAATAAGTCGTATCTTGCTCAGACCAATAAATAGAGCTGAGGTTATAGTTAAAGCCGTTAGTAGAAAACCGAAATAACTAGTTATAGTAGGCATCAAGGAGCTAAATGAAATATGTTCTTTTTATACATATGTTTATAAAAAAGCACTTACCTGAGTTTCCTTTTTTGCAAAATTGGATAAAAAAATACCA